AATTGAGAATTCTTTTTTTTGAAACAAATCAATATCAATTCGTTCTGTATCAATTTTCATTTTCTTATTACTTACGTAAAAAATTCGATTCAAATCCAAGAATAATTAAATATAAAATAATAAAGATTTGATAGTTAATGGTTCAATTTTTCCTGAGTTAGTTATTGTTTTGTGAAAAAAAAAAAAACGAAAAAAAAAAAATAATAACTTTATTTTTCATTTCAATAGATTCAATAGAAATAAATAAGAGAGGAGGTTTTTAGGCATTGTGTCTTTGAAGATACTATACGATCAATTGAAAGTATAAATACAATCAAAACAAGTTATTTTCGGAAAGGTATTAAGAAAAAATGGAATCCAAGGAGGAAGTACAATAAAAAAACAAGTTTATTAATCTAGAAAATTGTTCGTCTAGTTTATCTCATTTTGGCGGCATGGCCGAGTGGTAAGGCGGGGGACTGCAAATCCTTTTTCCCCAGTTCAAATCCGGGTGTCGCCTGATCAACACAAGACTTAAAATTCCGTATTATGTTGGGCCGATATATAACTCAATTTATTTTTTCCTTCACAGAAAGAAAAGAATTGTTGATACTTGCTTGATTCTAAGCATCTATCGCTTCTCAAAACTCAGCGTTAAGTCCTTGCGTCTAAGAGTCAAGATTCTAGTGGAAAATTGTTTTGAAGGACTTCAAATACAATATAGTGTCTACTGACTGGATCTTATCGATCTTAGCTTAAATTGAACAAATTGAACTAAGTCGGACAGGCAAGCGAATTAGTGGGTGTGAAAAGAGCAGCAAAAAACTCTGGATACAGACTCATGAAAGTCTATAAATGCGTAGGCATTCAATCCATATTAGATTGACTGGGTAAGTGAATTGGCTTTTTTATAAAAAAGTGCAAACAAAAAGAAAAACTTTTTTCAGTAACCTGTAGCCAAGAATGAAATAGGCTATCCCCGGGGCAAGAGCGACAATCGGGAGATAGTAAAAATGAAATAGAATAGGAAAGAAAGGTATGAACGATTAATCCTCATTCCATATTGAAGATGGCTTTTACTTATGAAAGTCAACAAAAGAAACAATATATTTTATTATCTATGTGTTCAATTAATAACATTCCCTTACTCCTTCTAAGAATGGCAGCGCCTCTTTTGTGTGGACTTAATGTTTCCCGGTTCTACTAGAAAAAAAATAGATAACCTTGTTCGAAGTATATTTAAGTATATTTAGTGTATTGATTTATCAAGAGTCTTGGTTCAGAATCCTTTTTGACTGTTCACTATTGATCCACTATTATTAGTGAACAATAATGGACTAATTCCTTCATATGTATCGAAATAGGGGACATCATTCACATGGATATAGTAAGTCTTGCTTGGGCTGGTTTAATGGTAGTCTTTACATTTTCCCTTTCACTAGTAGTATGGGGACGAAGTGGACTCTAAGTACTATTAATTAAGTTGATGAATCAAACTTTATCAATTGTTTTCTAGATAGTTCTGTAAAGTGCTTTAAATTATTATCTCTTTTTATTTAATTCAACCATCTTTAGTTGAAAGTTCCATTGTATTCGGGTCTGGTATAGTAATGTACTATATGAATAATACCCTTTTTTCAATCAAATAGATATTTCAACGATTCTACTGCTTGTATTCCGAAAGTAAAAGGGATACAGAAAGAGAGTCCAATCGAATTCTTCCTAAACTTATAAACCAACCAACTTTTACCACATATAGATATAACGCCAATGAGTAAGAGCGGATCCCCCCCCTTTTTTTTCTTTTTACTTCCTTGATTTTATTCTTTCGATGTATATTATATCAGGATTCCTAGTTCATATTTGAACTAAAAAAACTAAAAAAAATCGAATGGGAAGACTAAGAGTTGTCTTTTGCTTTTTTGAGCTTGATTGGAATCAATATAAATCAACTGGATGAAACAAAGAATTAGAATCGGGTTAAGATTACATATACCTAATTCCTATCACATATATGATATCTGAAGATCAATATTTTGCGTAATCTATATTAATCAATCCAAAGAATCCAACTTTCTATACTTCACTAAGAGAAAAAATAAAGTATGGTAGAAAGATTAATATATTTCTTTCTACCATACTATCAGGTCTCAGAGAATACTGCTGATTGTCGTTCGCTCATTTCATTAAGAATCAAAACGCGAAGCTTTTATTTATTCAATCATTAAGTTAAGAAGAACTAAGAAAACAAGTTTCATTCAAATTAATTATTTTGACTTACGGTTTTTACATATATGATAAGTAAAAAGGCAGTAGGAACTAAAATGAACAGTGCAGTAGCAATAAATGCAAGAATATTTACTTCCATAATATCATTATTTCTTTTTTTTTTTATTTCACAATAACTCGGGATTTAATCCCATAGAGATGAGGAATCAATCTTTCGCCGGTAAATTCAACGAGATGAATTACATCGGGATGATATTGAATCAAATCAATATGATGAATTAAGCAGATCTGA